GTCATAAAATGTTGGAATTATTAGCATTGAGAAATTACCCTAAAATTATTATAGGGGATTTTAGGCTAATATAATGGGTAAATTTTACATATTAAGTTATGCGATATGCATGTATATATATATAACGCGGATAGCTAGCCCATATCTCAACTTGCTAGGCTGCACGTTCTCGAGCCTTCCTTGGTTTCGGGGTTTGACAAGGATAACAGGATTCGCTGAGCGTAGGGGGTAGGGGGGTTTGTCGCTCAAAAACCAAAAGGGGGGCATATAGATAAGGGTAAGTTGAAGAATAGATGTATATGTTATGCACTTGAATTCTAGATATGTTATTCTTAAGTTATGTCTTTCAATAATTAACCTAATTTAACGCGAGCAGGGAGAATGTACTACCTTGATCGTTTGTTGAGCCTGCACTGTGAGATGCAAGGTGAAAGGCAACCAAAAAAGAGAACCCTATGCATATAAAAGAATGCCCGGCATGTTGGGTAACGAGGAGTATGTAATTACACCATTTAACCGGATGCCAGTATAATTATCCGAGGATGGAAGTCGCAGCCATGTACGTGAGATTGAAGCCAGATGCAAGGAATAGTTCAGTTCTACCACACCCTCAATTTGTGTCCCTGGTTCTATCATTAACAATATGCATTTATACGTGCTGGTTGGTGGTCTCTTACTACATTAATATAGTGACGGGAAATACTAGTTGATCTGCCGGAGTAAGAATTGGAGGTCCATTCTTTAGGTAGATAAATCTATTTTTCCAGCTTAAAATAAATTATTTGTGAGTTTAATGATTAGCTTTATGAACGTCTTAGACGTTAGTACTTGCTTTAAGGTTAAAATAAATTAATGGTGATAATACATATATGTACTAGTACATATATGTACTATATACATATTATGTATATAAACCATATAGGTTACTATCAGAAGATAGTTTAATTTAGAATTCTGGCTTTGGGAGCCAGGGGTGGGAGTTAAAATCTCTCTCTTCTGGGCGCTAGGGGGGATTTTAACCTCCGATCTTCGGATTACAAGACCGATGCTTTTAGACTAAGCTACTAGGGCAAGCTCATTTTAGTGCTTTATTCTCTAACCATCCGGCTAGTGGGAGGAGGACGAGGAAGAGGGCAAAGTACAGGACTGATGCAACTTGACCAATAACAACGTATGGGTGCTCTACTGGTATGCCCCCAATTCATGTCAAAATAAACATATCTGCTACTAGGGTTCAAAATAAAAATTGGGTAAGTGGGCGGAATGTTAACCCTCGTTGCTTTGAGGTATGCAGGACTGGGACTACTAGGAGGACTAGGATAGAAAATAGTAGCGCAAGGACCCCTCCTAGTTTATTAGGGATAGATCGCAGAATGGCATAAGCAAACAGGAAATACCATTCTGGCTTAATATGTGGCGGGGTAACTAAGGGGTTTGCTGGCGTAAAATTATCTGGGTCTCCCAGTAGGTTGGGGGAGAATAAAGCTAATGATGTAAGGGCTAGCAGCATAAGTACAAATCCAAGAAGGTCTTTGTACGAAAAATATGGGTGAAAGGAAATCTTGTCCGCGTCGGAGTTTAGTCCGGCTGGATTATTTGACCCCGTTTCGTGTAAAAATAGGAGGTGAAGTAGGGTTGCGCCGGCAATAACAAACGGGAATAGGAAGTGGAAGGCGAAAAACCGTGTTAGTGTTGCACTGTCTACTGAGAAGCCGCCCCAAATTCATTGAACTAGGGTATCGCCTATATATGGGACTGCTGATAAGAGGTTTGTAATTACTGTGGCCCCTCAGAAGGATATCTGTCCTCAGGGAAGAACATACCCAACAAAGGCTGTTATCATGACTAAGAGGAGGAGGACTACTCCGATGTTTCAGGTTTCTTTGTAAAGATAAGATCCATAGTACAGGCCTCGCGCAACGTGTATATAAATACAGATGAAGAAGAATGATGCTCCGTTGGCGTGAACATTTCGGATGAGTCAGCCATAGTTAACATCTCGACAAATGTGGGTTACTGATGAAAATGCGGTTGAGATGTCTGAGGTATAATGTATGGCTAGAAATAGTCCAGTGAGGATCTGTGTAATTAAACATAATCCGAGAAGGGACCCGAAGTTTCATCATACTGAAATATTAGATGGTGTTGGTAAATCAACTAATGCATCATTAGCGATTTTTACTAGGGGGTGGGTTTTTCGTAGGCTTGCCATTATTGTTCTTGTAGTTGAACTACAACGGTGGTTCTTCAAGTCATTGGTCTCGGTTAAAGTCCGAGCAAGAATTATGACCTATTTTATGTTTTTGTTATTGGTGGCTCTGGTTGTGGGGTTAATCGCTGTTGCTTCTAATCCTACGCCTTACTTTGCTGCTCTGGGGTTAGTAGTAGCAGCGGGGGTTGGGTGTGGGGTTTTAGTTGGGTGTGGGGGGTCTTTCTTATCTCTGGTTCTGTTCCTGATTTATCTGGGGGGGATACTTGTAGTGTTTGCCTATTCAGCAGCTTTAGCCGCTGAGCCTTTCCCGGAAGCCTGAGGAAGTCGCTCTGTGGCTGGTTACGTGTTGGTGTACTTACTGGGGGTTGTTGCGGCGGCCGGGGTATTTTGAGGGGGCTGATATGAGGGTTCTTGAATTATTGTTGATGGTTTAAAAGAGTTCTCTATATTACGTGGAGACGTAGGGGGGGTGGCCGTAATATACTCTTTCGGTGGGGGCATGTTAGTCATTTGTGCTTGAGTTTTACTTCTAACATTACTAGTAGTATTAGAGCTAACTCGAGGTTTAAGTCGTGGGGCCCTTCGGGCCGTCTAAATCAAGGTTAATAGGATTGCCAGCGTTAGTGTTAGTAGAAAGATGGTTAAATATGTCTTAACTATTCCTCGTTGAATGTCACTTGTAATTTTTGATATTGCTATCTGGGTAAGCGCTAGGCCTTTTGGTCCTGAGATTTCAAGTCATGTTTGGTCCAGTTTAGTGGCAATCGATTGTCCTAAAGCCAGGTTGAGTTTAGGGGGGAGACGGTGAATTATTGCTGGAAAATAGCCTAGTATGTTTGAGAAATTGTGGAGGGGAATTGTGGGGGCTGTCTTAACTTGCTTAGCGGTTATGGCCGTGAGCTCTACAGCTACCAGGAGTCCGATAATGGTGACTAGGAGGGCTGCTATCTTTAGGGCGGCGGGCATCGTTATGATGGGTGTTTTTGAGGGCAGAAAATTAGATGTAATAACGAGCCCTGCAACAATACTTCCTCAGGCAAGTCGTTTAATTGGATTAATTACTAAGGGGTTATTTTCATTGATGGGGGACAGGGGTATAAATCGGGGGGATCCTATGGTTACGAAGAATACGACTCGGAAGCTGTAAACAGCAGTAAATGAGGTGGCAATTAGTGTAATGGTGAGGGCCCAGGCGTTGAGGTAGGAGGTGTTTAGGGCTTCAATAATGGCATCTTTTGAGAAGAATCCGGCCAGGAATGGAGCTCCTGTTAGTGCTAGGCTTCCAATTGTTAGGTATGTTGAGGTGGCAGGCATCAAATTGTGAAGGCCCCCCATCTTTCGGATATCTTGTTCATCATTTAGGCTGTGAATAATTGATCCTGAGCATAAAAATAATATAGCTTTAAAGAAAGCATGGGTGCAGATGTGGAGAAATGCTAGTTGTGGCTGGTTTAGTCCAATTGTAACTATTATTAGTCCTAGCTGGCTGGATGTTGAGAAAGCTACAATTTTCTTAATGTCGTTCTGGGTGAGGGCGCAGGTGGCTGTAAATAGGGTGGTTAATGCTCCCAGGCAAAGGCAGACCGTTAATGCTATCTCATTATGTTCTATGAGGGGGTGGAGCCGAATCAGTAAGAAAATTCCGGCAACGACCATGGTGCTGGAGTGGAGTAGGGCGGATACTGGTGTAGGGCCCTCCATGGCAGAAGGGAGCCAGGGATGTAGGCCAAATTGGGCCGACTTTCCTGTTGCTGCGAGAATTAGTCCTATAAGAGGAATTGTTATATCAAAGTTTTCTGACAAGAAGAAGATTTGTTGAATTTCTCAGGAGTTGAGGTTTATTGCGAATCAGGCCATGCTTAAAATTAGTCCAATATCTCCAACTCGGTTATAGATCACGGCCTGTAGGGCTGCTGTGTTAGCGTCTGCTCGTCCATATCACCATCCGATCAGTAGAAATGATATGATTCCGACTCCCTCTCAGCCAATAAATAGCTGAAATATGTTATTGGCTGTAACGAGGGTAATTATGGCTACCAAAAACAAGAGGAGATATTTGAAGAATCGGTTTATGTTGGGGTCAGAGTGCATATATCAGAGTGCAAACTCTAGAATTGATCAAGTAACGTAAAGGGCAACGGGGGTAAAAATGAGGGAATAGTGGTCAAATTTGAAGCTAATATTTGTATCAAATATGTGTGTATTCATTCAGTGTCAGTTTGTGGTGACGTTTTCTATGCCTTGGTCTAGGAAGATCATGAGTGGCAAGAGGCTAACGAAAAATGCAGTACTAACGGCAGTTTTAACATGCACATTAGCCCATTCTGGGTTTTTTGGTTTTGGGCCCAGTGTTGTTAGTAGGGGAAGTATAAGGATTGTAAGGATTAAGATGAGTGAGGATGATATAATTAAGGTGGTTGAATTCATAGCTTCCACTTGGACTTGCACCAAGAGTTTTTGGTTCCTAAGACCAATGGATGAGCTGTTATCCTTCAGAAGCATGAGGAAGCCGCGGATTTTAACCGCGGTGCATAAGGATTAGCAGTACTTATTGGTTTCTGTCCTTCCTTGGTGAGTAAGGGGATTTTAACTCCTGTCTTTAGAATCACAATCTAACATTTTAGTTAAACTATACTTACTAGTAACACCAGCCTCATATGAGCTCGGGCTTTGTTACGAGCAGAATCACTGGAATTAAATGAAGTACTATTAATAAGTGCTCTCGGGTGTGAAATGGGGGGAGCTTCGTAATGTGGTTTGGTGTTGGGCCTCGTTGGGATATAAGGAATATATAGAGGGAATAGCCCGCGGTAATTAGTGTTCCGGCCCCTGTAAGTGCAATAGTTCATGGAGATCAGTTGAATAGGCTTGAAATAATTATGAGTTCGCCTATTAGGTTGGGGAGAGGTGGGAGTGCTAGGTTGGCGAGGTTGGCAATAAATCATCAGGCTGCTGTGAGTGGAAAAATTATTTGTAGTCCGCGGGCAAGAATCATTGTACGACTGTGGGTCCGCTCGTAGGCTGTGTTGGCTAAGCAGAATAATATTGAAGATACGAGTCCGTGGGCAATTATTAGGATAATTGCTCCTGAGAACCCTCATGGAGTTTGAATTAAAATGCCCCCTGCTACAAGTCCTATATGGCTTACAGATGAGTAAGCGATTAGAGACTTAAGGTCTGTTTGTCGTAGACAAATTGATCCTGTTATAATGATTCCCCACAGTGCTAGAATAATAAAGGGATATGCTAGTTCTTTTGATAGAGGGTCTAATATAATCATTATTCGTATCATACCATATCCCCCGAGCTTTAGCAGTACTGCTGCCAGTACTATGGACCCTGCGACGGGGGCTTCTACATGTGCTTTGGGGAGTCACAGGTGTACCCCATACAGTGGCATTTTCACTAGGAAGGCGACTAAGCAGCCGGCCCATCAGATTTTGTGGCCTCAGGAGCTTACCAGGAGTGGCTGGGAATATTGAATGATTAACATGGATAGGGTGCCTGTAGACTGTTGAAGAAGAAGAAGCGCGACCAAGAGCGGCAGGGAGCCTGCTAGTGTATAAAAGAGGAAGTAGGTTCCGGCGTTGAGGCGTTCGGTTTGATTACCTCATCGGGTAATAATAATAAGGGTCGGGATGAGTGTGGCCTCAAACATAATATAAAATATAATGATTTCTGTGGCACCAAATGCTATAATTAAGAAGGTTTGTAATGAAGTAAGTAATGTAATGTATATGCGTTGTCGGCTAACTGGTTCGGGGCTAATGTGGTTTTGACTGGCTAAAATTATTAGCGGAAGAAGCCAGCACGTTAATACCAGAAGGGGTGTTGATAGCGGGTCTGTGGCTAGATATATGTTGGATGTGGTTCATCCAGCTTCTGAGGTTCATTTCAACCAGGAGAGGCTGACGAGGGCAATTGAGAGACTGTGTGTGATGGTCGTTGTTCACAGTCATTTGGGGGAAGCAAGCCAGATTGTTGGGAATAATATAATGGTTGGGATGAGTACTTTTAGCATTGTAGAAGGTTGAGGTTTTGTAGCCGGTCCGTCCCGTGAGTTCGAGCTGTGGCTACTAGGAGTGCAAGGCCTGTACTTGCTTCACAGGCGGAGAAGGCTAGCAGTAATATGGGGGCTGTGGAGGAGCTTGTTGATTCGAATTGAAGTGTTCATAAAGCTAGTGCAATAAATAGGGACAACATTATTCCCTCCAAGCACAAGAGTGCGGAGAGCAGGTGTGTGCGATGAAATGCCAGTCCTATTAGTCCTAGAATAAATGCTGAGCTAAAGCTAAAATGTATTGGTGTCATAAGGGGGTCGTGGACTTAAACCACAATCTTCTGAGCCGAAATCAGAGGTCTTGTTTTGGACTAACACCCTATTCCGCTCATTCTAGGCCGCCTTGAGTTCATTCATAAATTAGTCCTAGGGTTAATAGAATTAGGACTGTGGTCGCTCAGAAGAATGTGCCTGCGGGGTCGTGGAGTTGGTCTCCCCAGGGGAGGGGAAGGAGAAGGGCAATTTCTAGATCAAATAAGAGGAATAAAATAGCTACTAGGAAAAATCGTAAGGAAAATGGCAGACGGGCGGACCCTAGGGGATCAAACCCACATTCATATGGGGAAAGCTTCTCCGCATCTGGGTTCATTTGTGGCAGTCAGAAGGATACAAGTGCCAAGATCGATGATAGAGCTGTTGCAATAATAAGAATAGTTGTAATTAAATTCATTATCTTTCCTTGGGGTTTAACCAAGACTAAATGATTGGAAGTCACTTGTGCTAACTTTAAATACTAGAAAGATATGAGCCTCATCAGTAGATGGATACGTAGAGGAATAGCCATACTACGTCAACAAAGTGTCAATATCAGGCAGCGGCTTCAAAGCCGAAGTGGTGCTCGGATGTAAAATGATATTGGAGCTGGCGGAGAAGGCAAACGGCTAGAAAGGTTGACCCAATAATTACATGTAGTCCGTGGAATCCCGTGGCAACAAAGAATGTGGAGCCGTAAACCCCGTCTGCAATTGTAAAGGGTGCTTCATAATACTCCATGCCCTGAAGGGCAGTAAAGTATAGTCCTAGTAGAATTGTAAGTGCGAGGGATTGAATGGCCTGTTTTCGCTCACCCTCTATGATGCTGTGGTGGGCCCATGTGACTGTTACTCCTGATGCTAATAGTACGGCGGTATTAAGAAGGGGCACTTCGAAGGGGTCTAATGTGGTAATTCCTGTGGGGGGTCAGCACCCTCCTAGCTCGGGCGTTGGTGCCAAGCTTGAGTGATAGAAGGCTCAAAAGAATCCTAGGAAGAAGAATACTTCAGAGGTAATAAACAGAATTATACCATAGCGTAGTCCTTTTTGGACGGGGGGCGTGTGGTGGCCTTGGAAGGTCCCCTCTCGGATAATGTCCCGTCATCACTGGTATATTGTAAGGAGTAGAAGTACTAATCCAAGGGTTATAAGTGTTATTGAGTGGAAGTGAAACCAGATTGCTAGGCCGGATGTTATTAGTAAAGCACCGACGGCTCCGGTTAGTGGTCATGGGCTAGGATCAACCATATGATATGCATGTGCTTGGTGTGCCATTAAACGTTCTCTTGCAAATAAAGACTCAGGAGTAGAACAAATACGTAGGCTTGAATTATTGCCACTGCAACCTCTAGAAGTGTGAGGAGGAAGAGGACAGCACCAGTTAAGATTGCTACTGTTGGTATTATTGGTAGAAGAACAAATACAGCTGTAGCAATAAGTTGAATAAGCAGGTGGCCTGCAGTTAGGTTGGCTGTAAGCCGGACTCCTAGGGCTAGGGGGCGAATAAATAGGCTAATTGTCTCGATAACAATCAATACAGGAATTAGGGGAATGGGAGTTCCTTCAGGCAGAAGATGGCCGAGAGCGACTGTCGGTTGATTCCGTATACCAATAATTACCGTGGCGAGTCATAATGGCACTGCAAACCCTATATTTAATGATAGTTGTGTGGTGGGGGTAAAAGTATAGGGGAGAAGGCCTAATATATTAATCGTAATAAGGAATACTATTAGGGAGGCAAACAGTAATGCTCATTTATGTCCTCCTACATTTAGAGGCATCAGAAGTTGATTTGTAAATCGATTAATAAACCATGATTGTAGTGTAATAAGTCGGTTATTTAATCATCGAGAGGGCGGAGTTGGAAAGAGAATTCATGGCAGCGCGATTGCGACGGCAATAAGGGGGATTCCGAGGAAAGAAGGACTGGCGAATTGGTCAAAAAAGCTCATTATCATGGTCAGTCTCAAGGCTCGGTTTTGTGTTTCTCTTCACTTATTGGGGCCGGTTCATTTGGTGTTGTGTGATTTAATATTTTGGTTGGGATGATGGTGAGGAAAATAATTCATGAGAATACAACGATAGCAAATCATGGGTTGGGGTTTAGCTGGGGCATTTCACTAGAGGTGGTCGGTAGTCACCAAACTTTGGCTTAAAAGGCCAACGCTTTGTCCAATAATTAGCTTTCTAGTGAGGCGTCTTCTAGTATCAATGAGGATCAGCTTTCAAAGTGTTCTAGGGGAACAGCTTCTACTACAATAGGTATAAAGCTGTGATTTGCCCCGCAGATTTCAGAGCATTGTCCGTAGAATACTCCGGGGCGTGAGGCAATAAAAGCAGTTTGGTTTAATCGCCCGGGAACTGCATCTATTTTAACACCTAGGGATGGAACGGCCCAGGAGTGTAGTACGTCTTCAGCGGATACCAAAACACGAATTGGCGACTCCATTGGAACTACTATTCGATGGTCTGTTTCTAGGAGTCGAAAGTGGCCGGGTGAAAGGTCTTGAGTGGGGACTATATAAGAGTCAAACCCTAGGTCCTCGTAGTCTGTATATTCATAGCTTCAATATCATTGATGTCCTATGGCTTTAATTGTTAAATGGGGGTCATTAATTTCGTCTATAAGATACAGAATACGGAGAGATGGTAGGGCAATCAGAACTAGGATTACGGCTGGTAAAATAGTTCACACAATTTCAATTTCTTGGGAGTCCAAGATATACTTATTAGTAAGTTTAGTTGAAACCATTGCAACAATAATATAAAGTACTAGGGTGCTAATTAAAAATACAATTATTAGTGCATGGTCGTGGAAGTGAAGAAGCTCTTCTATAACGGGTGATGCCGCGTCTTGGAATCCTAGTTGTGTGGGATGTGCCATTAAGCCGGAGGCTTAAGACATGCAGGGATTTAACCTGCAATTCCACCTTGACAAGGTGGTGTAATTTGCATTTTACTAATGTCTTTAGAAGAAAGTGACAGAGTGGTTATGTGACTGGCTTGAAACCAGTACATGGGGGTTCAATTCCTCCCTTTCTCGTTAATTTGATTGAACTTGTACAAACGCTGGTTCTTCAAATGTGTGGTAGGGGGGAGGGCAGCCATGAAGTCACTCTACGTTTGTTGTGGTTAGTTCTACTGAAGATACTTCTCGTTTGGCAGCGAAGGCCTCTCAAAGGATAAACAGGAACATGATTACTGCTACAAGAGAAATAAGGGATCCAATAGATGATACTGTATTTCATAGGGCATAGGCGTCAGGGTAGTCGGAGTACCGTCGTGGTATTCCTGCCAGTCCTAGGAAGTGCTGTGGGAAGAATGTCAGGTTTACACCAATAAATATCACCCCAAAGTGAATTTTTGTTCAGGTGTCGTTCAGAGTATATCCTGTAAACAGGGGAAACCAGTGGACAAAGGCTGCCATAATAGCAAATACAGCCCCCATAGACAGTACATAGTGGAAATGTGCAACTACATAATATGTATCGTGGAGAACAATATCAAGTGACGAGTTGGCCAGAACAATTCCTGTTAATCCGCCAACTGTGAAGAGGAAAATAAACCCCAGGGCTCATAGCATTGGAGTTTCTCATTTAATAGAGCCTCCGTGTAGTGTAGCAAGTCAACTAAATACTTTTACGCCTGTTGGGATAGCAATAATTATTGTTGCGGATGTAAAGTAGGCACGAGTGTCTACGTCTATTCCGACAGTAAACATGTGGTGGGCTCAGACAATGAAGCCAAGGAGGCCAATAGCTATTATAGCCCACACTATTCCCATGTAGCCGAATGGCTCTTTTTTGCCTGAGTAGTAGGCCACGACGTGTGAAATAATACCAAATCCGGGTAAAATAAGAATATAAACCTCTGGGTGACCAAAGAATCAGAACAGGTGTTGATAAAGGATTGGGTCTCCTCCTCCTGCTGGGTCAAAGAATGTAGTATTGAGATTGCGGTCTGTAAGGAGTATTGTAATTCCGGCAGCCAGGACAGGAAGTGAGAGAAGAAGGAGCACGGCCGTCACAAGAACGGCTCAAACAAATAAAGGCGTTTGATATTGGGAGATGGCTGGGGGTTTTATGTTGATGGTTGTAGTAATAAAATTAATTGCTCCAAGAATTGATGAAACACCTGCCAGGTGAAGTGAAAAAATTGTCAAGTCTACCGATGCTCCTGCGTGGGCAAGATTGCCTGCTAGAGGGGGGTAAACTGTTCATCCTGTCCCGGCCCCGGCCTCAACGCCAGAAGAAGCCAGTAGGAGTAGAAATGACGGGGGAAGAAGTCAAAAACTCATGTTGTTCATTCGGGGGAATGCTATGTCGGGGGCCCCAATTATTAGGGGCACAAGTCAGTTTCCAAATCCCCCAATGAGAATTGGTATTACTATAAAGAAAATTATTACAAAGGCATGGGCAGTAACGACTACATTATAAATTTGGTCATCTCCTAAGAGTGACCCGGGTTGGCTTAGTTCGGCTCGAATAAGGAGGCTTAAAGCAGTCCCCACCATTCCGGCTCAGGCACCAAATACAAGATAAAGGGTACCAATGTCTTTGTGGTTTGTAGAAAAGAATCAGCGCGTAATTGCCACAGGTAGGGTAGCCGAGTGTCCAGGCGGCGGGTTGTAGCCCCGAAGACAGAGGTTTGAGTCCTCTCCCTATCACAGCTCCGTGGTGAAGAAACATGTTGGATTGCAAATCCAAAGACGTAGACTAATACTCTGCCGGGGCTTTTCCCGCCTTACTAGGCCATGGCGGGAAAAGTAGATGGATGCTCGCTGGCTTGAGCACTTAGCTGTTAACTAAGAGTTTGTAGGATCGAGGCCTTCCCATCTAGAAAGGCCTTAGTTTAATAAAAACATTTGATTTGCAATTAAAAAATGCAAGATAGAGTCTTGTAGGTCTTAAACAGGGGCTAGAAGATTTTCACTTCTGCTTAGGGCTTTGAAGGCCCTTGGTCTTATGCTATCCTAAGCTCCTAGGTGGCCAATATAAGAATGGCCGGGGTGACAGGTAGTAGGCCTAGTGCGATGGTGGTAGAGAGGGCTAATGGCATGGAGCTCTGGGTTAGTTGGGTCCGCCAAGGGGTAAATGAGTTGGTTGTGTTGGGGGAAATTGTGAGTGTTATTGCGTAACAAAGTCGAAGATAAAAGTATAGACTAAGTAGGGCGGCTAGGGCTATAATTGTGGCGGTAATAGGGAGGCCCTGCTTTGCCATCTCTTGTAGAATTAATCACTTTGGTATAAATCCCGTTAGCGGAGGGAGCCCGCCTAGCGATAATAGTACAAGGGCTGTGGTCGCTACTAAGGCTGGGCTATTTGTTCAAACTATCGTTAGGGTACTAATTTTTGTGGTGGACGCTAATTTTAGGGTAAAAAATGCTGCCGAGGTCATGAAAATGTAGGTTCCTAGCGCCAGGAGTGTGAGTGGGGGGGCATATTGAAGCACAATAATTATCCAGCCCATGTGTGCAATAGAGGAGTAGGCTAGGACCTTTCGGAGTTGGGTTTGATTTAATCCCCCTCATCCTCCCGCCAGTGTTGACATAAGTCCCAGTGTTGTTAGCAGAAGGGGGTCGACGGCTTGGGCTATCTGAATAACGAGGGCAAGGGGGGCGAGTTTCTGTCAAGTTGACAAAATTAGTCCGGTCATGAGGTCCAGCCCTTGTAGAACCTCTGGCATTCAAAAGTGTATTGGTGCTAATCCAATCTTAAGGGCTAGGGCAATCATAATTATTGTAGCAGCGATAGGGCTTGATATATTACTTATATCTCACTCCCCTGAAATTCAAGCATTTGTTGTGCCTGCAAACAAAATTATTGCTGCCGCAGTGGCTTGAATTAAGAAGTATTTCGTGGTTGCTTCCACCGCCCGGGGGTGGTGGTGTTGTGCTATTAGGGGAACAATCGCTAGGGTATTAATTTCCAGGCCCATTCAGGCTAGTAGTCAGTGAGAGCTGGCGAAGGTTAGGGTAGTTCCTAGTCCCAGGCTGGATAAGAGAACTATAAGTACGTAGGGGTTCATTGATGGAGGAGGGACTTTAACCGTCATGTCCGGGGTATGGGCCCGAAAGCTTAATTAGCTGACCCCATCGTAGAAAGTGGTGTAGAGGAAGCACTAAGAGTTTTGATCTCTTGGGCATGGGTTCGACCCCCTTCTTTCTAAGAACTGAGGGGACTTCAACCCCTATTAGCCACTCTATCAAAGTGGTCCTTGGACATTCGGGCACAGTTCCCCGATTACAGCTGAGGGGGGAGGCCCGCCAGTGCAATTGGTAAAGAGATGTGCCATAGTACAAGGGCTAATGTCAGGGGCAGAAAACTTTTCCACACGAGGTGCATGAGTTGGTCATATCGGAATCGTGGGTAGGAGGCCCGTACTCACAGAAATAAAATAGATAGTAGTGCAGCTTTGGTCATAAGGCTAACGGTTGTTAGTCCTGGGATACTTGGGTAGTGGGATGCCCCCAAAAATAATACGGCTGAGAGGGTGTTTATTAAGAGGATATTTGCGTATTCGGCCAGGAAGAATAGGGCGAAGGGTCCCCCTGCATATTCTACGTTGAAGCCCGATACTAGCTCCGACTCTCCTTCTGTTAAATCAAAGGGTGCCCGGTTGGTTTCCGCCAGCGTTGAAATATATCATATTGCAGCTAGGGGTCAGGCAGGAGCTAGTAGTCAGATACTTTCTTGGGTCGTATTAAACGTTTGTAGGGTGTACCCCCCTGAGAAGATAATAACTGATAATAAAATAAGTCCGAGGCTTACCTCGTAGGAAATCGTTTGAGCTACTGCCCGGAGGGCTCCAATTAGCGCATATTTTGAGTTTGAGGCCCACCCTGACCCCAGAATGGAATACACCGCGAGGCTTGACAGGGCGAGAATAAATAGAATCCCCAGGTTTAGGTCAATTACGGGATGGGGTATAGGTATAGGTGCTCATAGGGTTAAGGCTAGGGTGAGTGCAAGAATCGGAGTTGCTAAAAATAGAAATGGGGATGATGTAGAGGGGCGTACGGGCTCTTTAATAAAGAGTTTTACTCCATCGGCGATGGGTTGTAGTAGCCCATAGGGTCCTACAACATTGGGCCCCTTTCGTAGTTGTATATATCCTAATACCTTACGCTCAATCAGGGTGAGGAAGGCTACTGCTAGTAGTACGGGGACAATATAAGCCAGGGGATTAATTAAGTGATTCATTAGAGCGTTCAGCATAAACTGGGAAGAGGATTTGAACCTCTGGTTTAAAGGGCTTAGGCCTTTCGCAATTTACCATGCTCTGCCACCCCAGTATGTCCTTATTTCGGCTGGCAGGGGCTTTAGCCCTCCCTTTACTTAATTTATTTGTTTTCATTAATTAGGGGTGGGGCGTGCTTCGAGTATGGGCCCCCCTTTTCCGATCCTTTCGTACTAGGAAAAGTAGCATTACAGATAGAAACTGACCTGGATTACTCCGGTCTGAACTCAGATCACGTAGGACTTTAATCGTTGAACAAACGAACCCTTAATAGCGGCTGCACCATTAGGATGTCCTGATCCAACATCGAGGTCGTAAACCCCCTCGTCGATATGGACTCTGGGAGAGGATTGCGCTGTTATCCCTAGGGTAACTTGGTCCGTTGGTCGGCTGCATAGCCGGATCATTCATGGTCAGATGTTCTGTGGCTTAGAGGTGTTTCTCTTGGCTCTAGGGGTTTGGCCCATTCCACTCGGAGGCTGGTTTTTCCTCCGTGGTCGCCCCAACCGAAGGTAAATCCTCATTTTCCACTAAGTTCTTGCTTTTTGTCGAGTCGTTTTACGTGGTTAAGTTTTGTACCTTAAGCTCCAAAGGGTCTTCTCGTCTTGTATGGTTATACCCGCTTCTGCACGGATAGATCAATTTCACTGACTGGAGGGGGGAGACAGCTAAGCCCTCGTTTAGCCATTCATACAGGTCTCTATTTAAAAGACAAGTGATTGCGCTACCTTTGCACGGTCAAAATACCGCGGCCGTTGAACCCGTAGTCACTGGGCAGGCTGGACCTCCTATACTTGGTCTAGTTGCAGGAGGCGATGTTTTTGGTAAACAGGCGAGGCTTGTGTTTGCCGAGTTCCTTCCCTCTCTTTTAGTCTTTCCTTTTAAATAACACTCCAGTGTGGGGTTAACGATGTTTTAGCTGTGGGTTTTTCCTGGTTTTTTTATTGTTCACATTACTCTCTTTGGTTGGGTTCGTTAATCTCCAGCGGTTTGTCCGATCTGGTTTACACTTGTGTTGGGAGAAGAACAGGTCTTCTTGTTACTCATTTTAGCATAATTTCTTCCATGCGGGCATGGGTTAGCCTAATATTGTTAGGGGAATAAGATTATTTATCGGTATAATAAACTTTCTTCTGTCTGAGCTTTAACGCTTTCTGTTTAGATGGCTGCTTTTAGGCCCACTAGAACGGCAGGTTTTGTGTACTATGATCTTTATCCTCCTGTGAAGGTTGTATCCTTTGTTAGAGGGGCTGTACCCCCTCTAACTAACTCCCGTACATTTCCCTTAAATACCTTAAAGTAGAAGATTTTTGGTTTGGGGTGTGCGGGGCTGAACTTCTATCCATTTCTTAGGCAACCAGCTATCACCAGGTTCGGTAGGTCTATCACTTCTACCCGGAGCTCTTCCCACTCTTTTGCCACAGAGACGGGTTAGCCCTAAACTATATAGGCTGTCTCGGGGTAGCTCACTTGGTTTCGGGGTGTCAAACTAAAGGACTCTTTGCTTGAGGGTACTGGCTAAATCATGATGCAAAAGGTACAAGGTTTAGTCTTTGTTTTCTAGTGCTTATATGGGTTATTTCATTTCTCTTTCAGCTTTCCCTTGCGGTACTTTCTCTATTGCTTTAGGGTAAAACCTTTTCTGTCTCCCATACTCAGGTAAAAAAATGATTTAGTTCTTGGTGCGGGGTTATGTCTCGTTATAAACATTGTTGAATTATATTTGTGGTTAAGCTAGCTGTTTAGCTCAGGGCGACCCAATTTGCATGGGTGTCTTCTCGGTGTAAGTGAGGTGCTTAACTTGCTCAGCCACGTCCTGAATTTAGTCCAAGTGCACCTTCCGGTACACTTACCATGTTACGACTTGCCTCCCCTTGTCAGTGCTTTGGCGTTATATTCTTTTGCTGCGTTTCGACAGGGGAGAGTGACGGGCGGTGTGTACGCGCCTCAGAGCCGGGTTCAAAAGGACACTCTGCTTCCTTCTTACTACTAAATCCTCCTTCAAGCACTATTTCATGTTGCATTATTCGTAGTGTTCTATGTATAGAAAATGTAGCCCATTTCTTTCCGCTTCGTGCGCTACACCTCGACCTGACGTTCTGGGTTGTGCCCATTTTGCTTACTTTTGTTGCCTTCACAGGGTAAGCTGACGACGGCGGTATATAGGCTGGGGTGGCTAGAAGTGGTGAGGTTTAACGGGGGTTATCGGTTCTAGAACAGGCTCCTCTAGGGGGGTCTAAGGCACCGTCAGGTCCTTTGGGTTTCAAGCTGATGCTCGTAGTACCCGGGCGGACGTCTAATTGTAGTTGGACGTCTAGGTTTATGGCTAAGCATAGTGGGGTATCTAATCCCAGTTTGTTTCTTAGCTTTCGTGGGGTCAGGTGGGTTTTATTAAAGCTACTTTCGTGAGTTGGGCTTCGGATGCTTGGAAGCGTATGACGGCCAGAGGGCCCTTCGGCTTTATTGTCGTGCTCTCCTTAACCACCCTTTACGCCGTAATAAAATCAACTAGGGCCTCTCGTTTAACCGCGGTGGCTGGCACGAGTTTTACCGGCCCTCTTAGCTCTAACTAAGTCAAGCTTTCACTTATGGCTTAATGTTTATCACTGCTGAATTCCCTTGGGGGTGTGGCTTGGCTAGGCGTCTTGGGCTAAGGTTTGTGCCTGATGCCCGCTCCTCGTCCCCGGGCGGGGGATTGAGGGCATATTCACGGGGCTGCGGAGACTTGCATGTGTAAGTTGGGCTAAAGCTGATAGTAAGGTCGGGACCATGCCTTTGTGCATGCGGAGCTTATCAGGGCCCATCTTAACATCTTCAGTGTTATGCTTTACATTAAGCTACGCTAGC